ACTCGTCCTTTTGACTAGCAGCGTTTAGGTTCCTGAAATCGATGCAGATTCTCAGCTTGCCATTCTTCTTTCTTACAGGTACGATGTTTGAAAGCCAGTCGACGTACCTTAGATCCGAATGAATTTAGCATTTAGGAGCCTTTCTATTTCCTCTTTTATCTTCAGGATGATTTCCGCGGACATCCGCCTTGGTGGTTGCTTATAAGGCTTATATCCCTCCATGATGGGAAGACGGTGTTCTACCAGGTCTCTGGACAGACCAGGCATTTCATCGTATTCCTCAGCAAAACAGTCCTTGAACTCCCTGAGAAGGTTTCTTAGCCTCTCTCTGAACTCCCCTGTTATTAAGCCGCTAATGTAAATAGGTCGATGCCTGTTTTCATCTCCCAGATTGACCTCCTCCAGCGGATTTTGGACCGGAGCCAGGCTGTCATCAAGCTTTGCCGGCGCAGGTTCAAGTTCTTCGATCTGGATTACCTCCTCGGATGTATCTGTTTTTATTGAAATTTCCACCTGGCCAATCCATTTTAGGATGGCCATTTGTCTTTCTAGAGCGTATATCTTGAGTTTCTTGGTCAAAGCCTTGTAGGCCATGACCCTTCTGTTGGTGCTTTCAGGGGCTTGATCTATTCGTGGTTTGAGGATCGGGGATGAACCTTGCCGGCCTTAAAGAGCTTGGCCTGACGAGGTCGAGCCATATATGACGCATGCCTTCGTCTATCTTCTTCTTGTCCTAAGTCACATTATTAGGTTTACCATACTATCTCTGTCCCAAAAAACGTACGGGGCCCACATTCTCTTGGTACAAGAATGCCTCCTGGGCGTGCACCTTAACAATGAGTGGCTCCTCATCTGCCCAGATGATTTCAGCATCGTTTCCATTCCAAAACACCAAGAGTTGGTGCAAGGATGATGGGACTACCATCCAAGCGTGGATCCAGTCTCTCCCTACCAAGACCTTGTAGCTGGCAGTGGCCTTTACCACGAAGAATGCTGTTAGCGCGGTTTTGCTGCCAACTGTCATGTCTGCGGGGAATACCCCCATTGTTTTAGAGATTCCTCCTGTGAAATTAATGATGCATAAATCTGTGGGCAGCAAATCATCTTTGTTCTTCCCGAGTCGGTTCAGAACGGACCATGGCAAGATGTTAACTGCGGCCCCGCCATCGACCAATACCCAAGACACCGGAACTCCCTCGAGATGTACCTTTCTATTATATAGATAGAGCGGCTTCAGGTGCATAGTCATAGCAAAGGGGGGTCGATCTATGAGGACCCGAGCTGAGCTAACTGGTCGAAGGAAGCTCATGTCTTGGTTCTTTTGGATGATGGTAATCATGGGACTTCCTTTGATCCAAGCGACGGGCTCAATTTGCTCCCTTTGTTGTTTGCCGAAAGACTCACCAGCCTTGTTCTCTTTGGGTTGGTCATCTCCCCCATCCTCTATCTTAGACACGATTTGTCCTGGTTGTTCTGCCAAGCATAGCGCACCCCCCTGGATCTGCTGGGGTTGCCCGGTCTTTGCCCCGAAAGCCAAAAGCAAAGTGAACACCATATTGCATGGTAGGACGCTTGGTGGCAAAGAGCCAAACTGAATGTGTTGTAGTTTCTCTTTTTATAAATAAGGCTTCTCGCCCATTTATTAGGTAGGCGGGTTGCTCCTTTTCTTTGCCATCTGCTTTTTTGGCTTCTTGACGGCCCGTGCCTCTCCGCTTTTTGAGTCTTCTCGGACGTGACAGATCCAAGATGAAATCTGATCGGGGCTTTCTCCTTTTCTTTCATGATTGAGCCGATAAGAGCAGAGAATGAGAAAGTCAACCGAATTAAAATAAAAAGGAATTTCCTTTGAAATTCTGTCGAAGCCGATAGGGATAGGAAGGTGCAATGCGGACCTTTTATAAGTTCAAAGGTAAGAATATTAAGAAGTCATGTGACCATGCAGGCGGGCCTGGACTCTTTTCTTTCTCCTCCGGCGAATGATTTCACTTTTCTGGCCCTCAACCAAAGACTAAAAACTCACCCAAGCCTTTGGGTAAGGCTAAGTAGGGTAGGAAACTCTTTCTTGCGGATTTCACAGTTCACGTGTCCCCGCATTTAAGTCTGAAACGGGTGCTAGCTTGAAAACCGCCACAGTTAGCTGTCGGTTGAGGCCTCACCGGGCTTTCATAAATCAGTATCTCTTAAATCAGTATTTCTTATGAATAGTAGGGCACTGAGGGAGAACTTATCGACGACAAAAAAGACGAGGTTTCTGTTGGAGGGTCCCTGCCGCCCCGAGTCAAATGGAATTTAAAATACTTTTTTTATAAACAAGGTGGCATCTCGAAAGTGCCGCTAGGCGGTTTAATCATGGAACGTCCAAAAAGCCTGGTAAAATGCGAACATTATTATTCTAAAAAGATGCCCTAGAACATACATGTTATTGAATTGAGTGAGAGGTCCCTTTCTTTCCTACTACTGAACCCGGAAATTGCGTAGATTGCTTTGCTTGGAATTCCCTAAGTAACCCAATCCCTGTCATTTCACACGGAAAATGGTATGTTTGAGCGTTTGAAGTGGACGAACAATCAGCGTACGTAATCGAGTTTCATGCCATCATGTCTTTCTGCCCAGCAGCGCTGGAAACCGCTTTCATGCGTCTTGGTTGTTGGTAGAGGCCTGAAAAGATTCTATTTGAAATAGTTTCAAAGGCTTGAAGGAGCGTAGCTTTATTCAAAAGGAATTGATAGGAATACTAATATCTCTCCGATTATCTCCGACAATAAGAGGTAAGAATAAAGGCTGTTTAAGTTTATGAATAGCCCTTTGAAGTTCCAATGCGCGGAATCGAAAAAAGACTATCTATCTTTCCGGATCATAGATCAGATCAGAGAATTCCCTCTTTCAAGCTTCCTTACAGTATAAGGAGTAAAAAAAGGTAGAGACAGTCCGATCTAGCCAGTGAGCAGCATGTCTGCTTTCGCTTCAATATCTTTACACCTTTCAGATATCACTAGGGACGGTGAGTCATGGAGATGGTACATGGACCTATAAGTATCACTGGGACGGGGACAAATGGAACGACGAAGACTGAGGCGGAAAATAGCTTAAGTAACAGAAAAGATGAAAAGCGAGAGCACCAATGAGAGCAGAACCACGTCTTAGCTCGGAAAAAAACGAGCCAAACTTTAAGGATCGACGTAGCAGTTGATCTTAACCTATCAGTTGATATTTTTTTTATCACGGAAAAATAGGAGAAAGGAGAGAAGGAGATGTTCGCAATATTCGAAAAGGTGAGAGGGATTGTCAACGTGAAGAAAGGAAATGAGACGAAGGAAGCAAAGGCTAAGGGCAAAGGTACCAACGCAGACACTAAGATAAGGCAATTTAGTCATTTCTTCTCCGAAACAGCTTTGGGTATTTCATTCAAGTCTGCGGGTAGAAGAGATTGAAATGATCTCAAAAGTCGCTCTCACCTCGACCCTTCTTCTAAATGCTGTTTTCCAACAATGTAAAGTACACCTAAGGGATATAACTCAAATGGCGAAGAGGGAGTTTTTTGAGTATTCCGGTCACCCTCCGCCAACCGGATTTTGGGTTCCACATGGATTCTGAACATTGTTGCAGATGCTCCAACTGATCTTTGGCATCAACCTCTTTTTTCTTTGAATCCCCCCTTTTCTTTATCCTTCTTTATCTTTATGTTCTTGCAACCAAAAGATAGTGATGTTTTTAGAATTAAGTATGTTGTTATCGAGCATTATGTTGCTTATGAGGCTTATCTGTTAACAGGCCCCACTTTAAGGTGGGCTTTTGGAGGATAGTTCATTTCTTTCACCGCCTTTCCCGAAATCAAGGTTTCACGATGAGCCAGAGCATGAAGCTCATTAAAAAAAAATCCCCAGTGTCTCAAAGGCGGCTGGAGCGGCTCACTTACCACCAACAAATCAACTGTAAACTTCTTCTGAGACTTCGGAATGGCAAAGAGCAGAAAGGGTTTAGGCCTTAGGCATGAGAAAGACAAAGAAAGGGCATCGTTCTCGGCTGGCCGGACATTGGAATCGGCGCTCTCCTCAACCGGATGAATTAGAGCGTCATATTTGAAACTTCCAAAGCATTAACTCAAACGAGGAAAGTCCCCTCATGATAACTTGATCACACAAGGCCAAAGGGCTTTCTTCGCTCGAAAGACGAAACTCAACTAGCGCTTTCTTTCTATACGAGAAGAATCGTTCTCTATCAGATATTTGTTCTCGCTCGCGAAGGGGTACGTCCACAGATCGCTAGGACCGGGAACTGATCGAGACGGGAAAGGAAAAGCCATTATAAAGAAGCATAGGTCTTCACCTTCTTCGTTTGCTCACCATGCTCAACGCACGTTAGAAAAGTGTGTAAATGTGCTTTTCGAGCATCTTATTGTCACAGGGGATGCTGAACAAAGATTGACTCAATCCACGGTTCTGAAAGATGGGATTCTTCTTATTCTCTTTCTGAATTAACAAACAAAAAGTGAAAAGCAGCTAGCCTAGCTCTTGGCCTAAGTAGTAGCCCTTCCTCAGCTTGACAAAAGTCTTGCTTATGCTTCCTTCCCTATCTCTTTCCCATGTTAAGCGTGAAAAGGGCTTCTATGGCGTCGAGTATTTGAGAGTTGTTGGAGAGCTTCCTTGCCTAGCCTATGCTTCAAGGCTAGTTTCAAGCTCATCACAAGGAGTTTACAAGCTGGTTTGATAGAACCAGGTTCGAGCGTACTTGCTAGCTGGTTTGCTGGTAGAATGGGGGATAGATAGCTGTTTAAGTACCTATCCCCTTTACTCTTCTTTCTTCTATTGGACCAGGCAGGGATCTCTGATTAGTCGAATGAGCCCATCCCTCTGGCCTATCATTCATTTATTGGTCGATCCAGCTTTCGCTTCCTTACTTCCCCATTGGTGTGATATGATCTTAGATGAGATTCTATTATCGTATGCTTTTATGAGAGGCGAGAGGGTGCTCCTTCATGCGCTTGTAGTGAACTCCCTTATCGCGTGATGGTGCTATGCGCTTCCAGCTTCCAGTAGGTTGATTTACTACCTTCGCTACCTTGATGGGATCTATCTCACTAAGACCCATAGAAGGAAATGAAGGCTGAATCTGACTTGCCTTTGTCTATGAAAGCTCACGCTTGTACTTTGATTTTCCTAACTGGTACAAAGGACTCCCACACGGTTTATGGGTGACTCCCATATCCATCTCTTTCACTTTAAGTAAGCTATCGTTGTAAAGAAGAGAGTGAGTCTTTTTGTGCTGAGCCAATTTTCATCTTCTTTTGATGTTCGGACCGAGCGCGTAGAATTAAAATCTTCCATATCTTGTCTCTCCTGAGCGAGTACGTTTCGCGGTTACGTACACAAGTGAAAAGGCACCAACTTGATCGACTATGAAGAAAGTTGAACCCAAGCTCCAGAGCGGGGTTCGCTTACCCTTCATCCATTAAAGAGCCCCACCGAAGAAGAAAGAGTTTGATTGAAGAAATCGGGAGAAGCGGAGTGCAAGAAGATCTATCTTGACGACCAGAGGAGAAGAAAGACCCTATGTTCCGAGGTTACAGAGAGAGGATTGATCGAACGATAGAAGGCGCAACCCTTCCACTCCCACGTACGTTCCGACATTCAAAGCATTGCTTACCAAATAACTAGACAAGACAGACTTGACGGGTAGAATCTACACCACTTTTCCATTCATTCTTCCTGTAGCCACACAGAGAAAAAATGCGATTGAGAATACAATAGACTAGCGACGAACGAGCGAAGGGCTTCCCTACGCCCAAAGATGCTTTTTGCCCAAGTCCCCCCTGGACAAGAAATGGTTATGAACTGACAAGGTCAATGCACCTCCTTCCCCGGAGCACCTTATTAAAGAGTGATTGCCCTAGGGGCTATGCCCTCCTAAGCACGAAATGAGACTGTTGTGATTTCGCTTTTTAATGAGGAAAGTGCCTGGCCTGGAAGACCATCTTTAAGAGAGAAAGTTCCTTGCCGAAAGCAATCCAAGGCTCTCTCAACCCAAGACAAGAGGTCAAGAGGCGGTGTCCGTATGTATGGTTACCACCTAAAGCGGATAGTTTTTACAACCGTAAAATCGAGGTGGAAATCTCTAGACTTTCCCCCCAGGCGTAAAAACGGTTATTGACAAAACTTAACGATTAAGCTTTGCATGGGAAGCTGCCACCTGTCTATGGAGGCTTTGAGAACAACTTCCTGATGGTTACGACTGTCTTCTCAAGGAAGCAAGCCAATCCACGTAGGTCTTGATCCGATGTGGACTAAAAAGTCGATGTAGATATCCCACACAAATTAGCGTAGACCAAGTGTTAGCTCTGCATGGGCAGGCTTAATACTTGGCTAACTTCATCTTACGTAGATCGAATGCCCATCTTGCATGGTTAAGGCTCAACACTTAGTGAGCTCGAGTTAACAGCACCGTCAACTCATTATGAACACACGCAAGGTTTTTTTTTAAACTTATAATTTTTTCATAATTAATGTCTACGGAAGTTTTAAACTTGTTAGAGTAAGGTCTTTAGAACAGACTTGATAGAGTAAGGTCTTTAGAACAGACTTGCTAGAGTAAGGGATTTCTCACTTACTTGAAAGAGTCTCTAAGCCTTCCTGTATAGCCCTCTTTTTACTCACTTTCACAAGTGAGCCCTAACTGCCTCATGCTATAGCGGGCGAAGTCCCTTCCTTCTTCTTGCTTTATAGCCTTCTATCCTTAGACCTTACTTAGGCTTCCTCCTTAGAATGAAGGAGAGGGTCGTGTTCTATTCCTGGTTGGTTGTTCATATTGCCATTGTATAGCCCCCTTGAGTCCTCCGTGGGGATATCCCTAAATGCCCATTGCTCATCAATCCTCTATCTTTCACTATCAGATCTCCATATCAAGCCAGCCCAGTCTATATATTCTGATATCTTACTATGAGATTGACTGCTGAGGGAAGAACTTCTATACGAGCGGTCTATGCCAGTTCTTTTCTCTCTTTCTTGCCAGTCCTTCCGTAAGAGGGGGGCAAGTCACTTCTTTTCCTTCCCCTGGGAAATTCCCAAGATCTGAACAAGGACTCGGAACTGTCTTTTGAGGATAGAAAAGGAAGTCGTGTAAAGGCTCTCAAACGAGCCTTGGGAGACAGACAAAAGCAGAGGCTGGCTTAGGTTAATATTGATTGATATGTTAATAATATATATTATTTTATAGAAGCCGCTAATAATATAATATTTACAGAAAGAATAGGAATTAAAATGAATTAAGAACCTCTCATGATCCTGTAAAGATAGTAGGCTTTAGAGTTTATTTAAACATTCTTCTTTTACTTTAAGTTGACGGGTTTTCAACGGCCTGTCGAAGATTAAGTGACAAGCTATCCAATCCAGTAAAACATAATTTTCCTGCAGGTCTTCCGCTGAGTCTTCCTCGGGCCAGGAGGAGGGAAGGGAGGGCATTCAAAACCAGGTTTGCTTACCTTAAAAATATATATATACTATGTAGCCATGCCTACTTAATTACACTTCCGGCATGGCATTAAGCAAGTTCCTTCTTCTGCGAATATGGGATAGACCGATAAATAGAGATGAGGTTCTAGTTAAAGCTGCTAGTAGAAAACCGAAATAACTAGTTATAGTGGGCATGAAGAGGCTATCGGCGTCGAGATCTTATTCTTTCGTTTGTGCATCTTTCTTTCTTCCTGAATTGGGAGAGCAAGTAATAAAAAGAAAGTCTCTCCTTTTGGGAGCAGAGCAGTCAAATAATGAATCAATATGAAATTTCCACGCATCTTTTTATTTGATGAAAGCAGTCTGAATTCTTCCAGTGATACATCTTTGAGTCAAAGTCAATCCACGACGACTATTAACAATTAGAGTCTGCAATCGTCCGGTACTCAGGGTTCTGCTGCTGGTATTTATGAGGATCATCCGGGTCTTAACCCGGACAGTGAGCGTGTAGTCGAGCTGCAATGGGAGATCAGAGAGACGTTTGAACAAGTGGTTCAAAACGCGGGCGATCAACATCTTTTTCCAGATGGTGAGAGCGATTATACCGCGGCCGCTGAACTTTTACATGGGGAAACGGATAAGACCTACTTTATGCAGTCTATGGTGGATGATTTAATTGTAAATGGCGCACAGGGAGAGACCTATAGGGAAGCCATTCCAATGTGGGTAGAATTGGTCTCTGCCCACAGCCCCCATTAGATACAAAAGTCTATATAAGTTAGGAATCAATGGGTTAAAAGTATATATATATTTTCTTCCTATAGTAAGGAAGCGCTAGCTTATTAGTGCTTGCGCTAAGGAACGAAGTGCTCGACCGTTAGGGAGAGGTAGGGAAGAACTGACTTGCTAGAGTAAGGACAAAGCCAATCTCGATGAAAGTCGAACTATGGAAACCATTTTTCAAGAGTAGCGGAACACTTTACCTTCCTTTTACCGCTCTGTGGTACTGCTTTTGCTTTGTTCGTAAATAAGAGAAAGCAGCAGATTCAATAGCTGCGGAGGCGGGAAAAGAGCCCTTTGAAAGAGCTTCTCCATCGGGTGACTTCACTAAAGGGATTTCTTTTTAAGATTCAGAGCTGGGTTTGGGATCGATCCCAATATCCTCATTAACTCAATGGTTATGTCCGGATCGCCTCTACGCTTTTCGCCTGCCGCTCCCGATGCTTTTCCTTTTTGGTTGGGCTAACTTGAATCAGTTTACTTCTATTTGAAGTAATCCGAAATCTCTTGTCTCTCAACAAACTAATTGTCTTGAAGTCCGTACATACACCTTTTTAAGGTAGTCGTGGTCTTCCTTGTTATCCTATCCCCAGGTAGGTCAGTGACCGAGGGCAAGAGTCATTCATGCGCTGTAGACGGGCTTGGGCTTTCTGCCCTCACCTCCATCTGAAAGACGAAAGCGCTTGAACGAGAGTTAAAACTCCCTTCCCTTGGCGGGGTAATGGAAGCATTGCTTTCTACATTCGAAGCACTAATTTCATTCTATTGGGATATATAGGAGATATAGTGCGAAAGTTAGCTTTAATTTATTGATAAAGTGTGAAGGGCACACTTCCCTCTCTCTTCTATCTTTGAAAACAAAGGCAGCAATCAAGCTCACTCACTCCCTATACTAAGTGATCGTATTCTTTTTCTTTTACTTCCTTACCTTACGACTGCAGACTGTTTTGTATGACTTGACTGGACAGACTGAGAGACAGACCAGAGTGAAAGGTTCTTAGTAGAAAGAAGGCAAGCCTTTGACCCTTGGAGAACTAATGGTACTGGACTGATAGCGGGTACGCTAATAGTTGACTAAAAGGATTCCCTCTTCTCTGCGGCCAATGCCCAATATAAATCCCACGGGAGTTCTTGCTTTCTTTAGAGATCAGACTTGCCCAAAAGAATGTTACAGTCTCGAGTGAACAAGCTTCCACAATGCGATGCAGGCAAGGTTTGATGGAATTAAATAAGGTCCGTTAAGCTACTGCCGTGGAACTGGGTCCAGGCAAGATCGAATTTCAGTATTCAATTGGATTCATTTCCATACTGTATTTGACCTTCTATTTCCTTTGCTTAGTTTGAACTTCTTTGCTTAGGTTCCCTGTTCTCCATTCCGCGGATATTTAATCTTATGTTTTCGTTTTCATATTTCATAGCTCCCGTTAGCCCAAGGGCATCCGAAAGAGAAGAAGATGTTTGAGGAATTATTTAAACTTGGAATGATATAAGTGAGCGAGTACGGATGGAATTCCACTATTTATATAATAGTAATAAGATCGATTGGGGATAGCCGACCTAATCTCGATTCAAGGATAAGCAAGGTTTTTACATCTCCTTCTTCCCACTCTGTAGCGTTAACTGGCTAGTGTGGTATAGATCCATATCCATTCCCCGGATTTGAGGTTAGAACACCAGACTTGTCACGTAACGTATAAGGTCTGTTCAAGAAAGCACTACAGCTGCCCTTCAAAAAAAGAATAACTCGAGACTGATATATTTCGTATAAGATGTAATCATTCCCGATTCTGCACTGTCTTTCGTAGCTCCATTGGTCTGCTTTGGCGCTATCGCCATACGCTGAAATGAGCACTGAGCACCGACCTACGCCTACTATGCCACTTCATAAAAAGCGAGTTCAAGCTGTTAATGAATTCTTCTTCTCCGATTGGGGAAGAAGAATTCAGCTAAGAAGGTTCGCTAAGAACGTGATCCATACTCTCTTTTCCCTTCAGCCTCGGGCTCAGATATTGAGATATAATTGAGATATAAAGGATGTGTTATCAGCTGATGGAATTTCTTCTTCTAGACCACTTTTATGAATCTAATTCATTCCAAAGGTCATTTTAAGAAGAATAGGTGGAGAGATGTAGTGAAGTGAGTTCTCCCATCCTTACAGGGTCGATAATTTCATTTAGGCACAAAGGAATAGGTCTTGGACCAGCAGAAGCGAAAGCTAAAGCATTGGTCCTAAGGTTGAGTCCGATCAGTCGCTTTAGTCAGCATTAGCTTCACAAATTAGAATATATATATAATATGCAAGTCGAAGAGAAAGACTTTTCAGCCGGCTAAATCCGGAAAGCGAGAAAAGAGATAAGAAGCTACGACTAGTCTTCGACCAGATAATAAGATGTTGTCACCAGGGGAACCATATTCACCCCAAGAGACAGCCTTTAATTCCCACAGGCCAAACCACTGCAGCCGAACCAAATAATGATCCTGCTTTCCTAAAAGTGGCTTTCTCGCCTAGTCACGAGTGGAAAGAAAAAGAAAAAAAGGGCACTTTCTATTATCTTATTAAAAAGAAAGAAGAAATGGTTGCTTACCGGGGTATTGGAATGGATTAACAGGTAACTTTACCCTAGTGTACACAGACGACTTTCTAAAGCTTCAATAAGCCCGGACCTTGCATTCTACTTTATGGTACGCCTAAGGAAGGTATTTCAACTGCCTTTACTCCATTTGAAGATTAAGTAAGGTCTAAGATAAAGATATAGGAATGTCATCCTTTACTAGCAGCTTTTGCGCTAAGATCTCAATAGGACGGGAATAAGGCACAAAAAGATAAATAGGATCTTAATGCTCCAGCTTTCCTCAAGTGAGGTGCCCCGGGCACAAACGACAAATGACTTCTTGCTTTAACTCCTAAGTCCCCGCTAACTAGTGTGTTTTAATTAGCAATTTGCGAGCTCTTTCTGCTTTCTTACTTCCTACTTTACTACCTGATCTGGGGAAGCTAGATCCTTCTCTGTTTCGTAGTGCTAATCCATAATCATATACTAGGAAACTTCCTTACCCTTCAATTCATACATCCAGACTGGACTACTTTCTCATAGTAAGCAGGATAAAGAGTCAAAACAAATCCATCTTACTCCAAAGAGGCAGGACTCGGCCGAGAAGATATGGGAATAGGAAGATCAGCCTAAAGAAGACTCCCAGAGGTTGCGGGCGCGAAGAGCCTAGGGCATTTCCGAATCTTCAATTAGAAGGCCTTGGATTCACCTCCATCATGATAAGGTCTAAGAAGCCATCGGATGCCATCCCAGTCGGTTTGAAAGTCAGGAGATCGCTGTCCTCTAAGGCTAAGCCTCCCTAACTTCCCACTGAGCAGTGAATCTACGGTAATAGGTCAATGGCTATCTTTCCTTCTATTGGTTTGATTCTTACTCTCTCTATTTTAGAGCTAGGGACTTACCGCAGGATTGATCTTATCTTCTAAGGCTGCTGCTACTGATGAAGTAACGCCTGTGTAAGCCTTTTTAGTGGCAGATCTGCCAATGCTTGATTCTTCTTCTTAGGATGCTTGCAAGTCAATCACAGGAAGAGATTACCCTGAGGCAAAGACAGGAACGCTACAGCAATCTCATCTTTTTAGATTTCCGGCGGAGGTAATGTAACTGCTAAGTCTAGTTCTCATACTAACTGCCTTTCCTAGGGCTCAGTTCGCAGCTAAGATCTCAGAAAACGGAGGGGAATGCAACATAATAGACTCTAAAGTACTAGCTTTTGCACTAAAATATCAAGATGAACCTCTGGCTCTGCCTAGCTTTAAACTTCACCGGTCGGGCTAGTCTTTCGGGAACAAACGCAAAATGACTGGTTGCTTATAGGGCTTTCTACGGCCAATCTTCTATATGATGTGCCATCAAAGTGGTGGGTTAAAGACTAATGAGATCGCTCCTTCACTTGCTGCCGGTGAAGAAGATAGGGGAATCCCCAACAGGGAATAAGAATAGAAATCCTTCTCTCCGCCTGCTCTGTCTGAAGGAAGAGCGTGCAAAAGAGAAAGAAAGAGGAAGCAAGAGAGTCCGTTACTTTGAATATGGCATTTCTTTCCTCCTTAAGTTACCACGGAGGGTAAATGGGCTGATCTGTCTTATAGCGTAGTTAACAATGGGCATTAGGCACGAACGGAATCAGAGTTCTTTGCAGCTTCTTCCTCCCTAAGGCCTAAGGACGGGCACGAATGCATTAAGAGATCTTTCTTTCCGTAACTTACTCCCTAACGCCTGCCTTTGCCTTAAATGTTGCTTTCTGCCTTGCTGCCTAGCTTTCAACTGCCTGACTTAACTTCTCTGATGCAGGAGGGGAAGCAGACTCATTATAAAGCTTTCTACGGAGCCGGAGACTCCCTGAGGGGAATAGTACGTGATTAAGACGGTTTTGGATGAGAATCCCGCTTAAGATACAGGCAGAACTCAATAGCTAGATCTCCTGTAAGTCAATCATCATACTAATCCCCGGCCTAGTGTAACACTAACAATAGAACACTACTAGCTCGGGTTCAGACTTACGTGCTTCCAGATCTGTCTAAGAGCACGGCTTGGGCTTAGAATGACTTGTTTTATCCTTTACGGCGCTTTCGTAACTAAATCTCATTACGTAATTCAATCTCCGGTCGGTTTAACGAGTTAGGAATCCTTCTGTATGACCAGTGAGCCCAATTAACTGGGTGGCTCTTCTAACTAAATAGACAGAATTACCTCCTGGAAGCTAACTAACTATTTCCGAGGTTTTAAACTCAACCTGATCTGAAGCTGAATGCTAGCAGGACGGCAAAGTCTCTACTAATGTGATCAGACAAAGGACGCGGGAAAGTAGTTTAGTCTTTATTCCCCGGGATATGGATGAGATGAAATTATCTACGGCAGCAACTTCATCATCAGTAGCTTCTTCTATGGGATATGGCATGGAATCCCTGGCTATACTTCATGTTAGGTGGAAGTCTGGGCTTTCTTCACACAAAAGGATGCGGCTCTACGCCTTCTGACTTCGTAATACTCCTGCTTTGTAGTTCCCCGGGGCAGGAAGGAAAAATGATTAGTTTGATTCAACTAACTTCCTTACTTATCAAGGACTGCATGTATTCAACCATCTGTGCTTGTATTCTAATAGATCGAGGAAGCTAATGAAATCCTGTTGAGCTTGTAACACAATCTAAATACTAATCTCTGCCTTTGAACTAGGAATCGGCAACTCAATATAAAGAAGAAGATACGGGAGTCGGATGTCCGCCTAGACTTATCGGTTGTTGTTTGTTCCCGTTTGGGTTTAAGATTTGATTAACCGGGACTGGGATTCTAAGGTGGCTGTGCCTCCCTAAGCTGTCTTGATCCCTTAAGGGCTTCGGAATGGATTCTAAGGGCAGGGCAGATCATGGAAGAGTAACTGCTTCACCGGGAATAGTAAATAGTAATAGAATAGGCGGTGAAGAAGCTGTCATAGCCTACAGATCAGTTAGCGGATAAAGGAAAGTAGCTGATTCTCACCCTCTATCAAAGCCAGCTCCCCTCCCTCCGAAACTCAGTCCGGAACGAAGAAACTGACATACCATGGTGGTTACCTACCTACTGCTCTTGGTGATTGGTTAGTTTCCTGGGTTCCCTCCGGTCTCAAGTCCCCCCTGCCCGCCTGATCTTCGTCTAAGGCATAGGGCTCTACTGAAGTCAAAGACGGAAAAGAAGGGCACACTACGCATCTAGATCTCAAAGAATCTTCTTACGTAATTTATAGTCTTCAGTTTACTCCGAGGAAGAAAAACCATTCATTTCATACATATGATATTTCGACTGGGAAAGCAAAGACTGCAAGACGACTAGACCTTGAAGCTACCCTTGATATGGGGCATTTCATACCTTACTTGACTGGATTGCAGCTCATTCTCCAGTATCAGAGAAAGAAGAAGCTCCTCCTTCTCAATCTCCTCAAAGTCAATCTGAACTAAGGATCTACTGAAACAGGAGGGAACCTTTAAGCGGCTAAAGTAGCTTCTTCGATTTAAGCCATTGCCTCAGAAGTATGTTACCACGGAGAGGGGAATATCAGCCTAGAGCAGATCAATTTGAGGAAGAAAAGCCCGGCTGACTCAACGGGACTAGTAATTTCATCCCTAGGTTTAGTCGTCTCCGAAGCGTGAAGTGACCTCCTGGGTGAAGAGCAGAGGCTGGAGTTGTAACTAAGCGGCCTAGGCTTCTGTTTGACTTGGTCCTTTCGACCCCTTTATTCCTGTTGATCCAAGAGGGGAAGACCCGGGTGTAAGAATTGAATCAATGGGCGTGGAAAGTGATTACCCAGCTAAAGGATAATCCTACTGCTACTTCGTCCGTCAGTTCCCCGTGAATCTAAGAGAATAGTCTGATCGGAGAAGAGGCGGGTTTAGAATCTATGGCTTATGGCACCCCTGGTTATAGGTAGTTTGTAGTTACGGTAGCTTTCCTCCCCTGCAACTCAATCATAGGACTGGATTGCTACTTCTTAGTCGGAAGGCATTCCTTAAGATGATGACTTACTTGACTTGCTTCTCACAGGAAGGCAACACCAATAGACAGAGGAAGCTAGCTCCGGTCGGGATCGTAGTGCTTAGCCTTAAAATTTAACTCAAAATCTCTTTACTTACGGACGGTGAAGACAGGAAGGATAGAAGAACCTAAAGATCTGTTCGCTGCTAAAGGAGATGATTCTCTGCTTACAGCCGTTCTTCCCTTTGAAGATGCTTACAGGGATTGAAAAGAGATAGAAAAGCATATAATCTCTGCTTTTGCCCTTAAATAGAACTACTAAACTCCTCACCAAAAGCTATCAGTTTTAACTTTCTGATAGAGGACTGAAGTAACTTCCCGCCGGGGAATAGCTGGGTGGTTTAGTAAGATAAGATGTTAGACTTTGGCCTTTCGGCCCCAACTCCTTGCCTACCTGAAAAGAGGATGCTCGGCCTCTCCTCATCATATGCTATTTCTGAAGCCCTGTAAAGAGATACAAGAGATTCAATCTTTCCTACCTACTAGCCAGTAGACCAGTAGGCCGTGTCACTCTCTCTAGTAGTAGTTGTAGCTGCATCGGTGAATAGGCCTTTTAATTACGTAAGTGTGGAGGTCTTCGACCCCTCTTACCCTCCGAGTCAAACCATGGCATTCGCATGTTGTTGATACAAGACCTGTGGGTATACTGGTTAGTAGGTATCCGTATACCTGATAGTGAGATTATATTGATTTTTTGTGTTTAGGCCGGTAGGCAAGAAAGAACATAGAATAGAAGGCGAGAGCACTAAGAACTCATAAAGAGTTGCTTAAAAGCATCCTATTGGTCTTGTTACCACGCCCTTTGTGTACTGATCAGGCTTAGAATGTAAAGTCAGGTTAGCAGTTACAGTGGATCTAGCAGAAAGAGCTGCTTGTTGAGATTCCAACTAGTTCTATTTGATATTTGTAATGCTATCCCGTCTTTAGAAGAAGTTCTAAAGGCAGAGCCAGGAAATGGGCTAAGACCAGTCTTCTCTTCCAACCTGGGCTATTGAAGACATAAAGAAGGCTGCTGGTGGAGCCCTATAGACGTTTTTAGATTTATAAACAGCAGCTTCCTCTTTTTATTGGTGTGAAATCCCATCCGGTGATAAGGAAGTCAGGAATAAGAGTTCGATCTTATTAGTAGAAAACCGACCTATACTTTATCATTCTAGGGCTAACTGCACAACTCTTAGAGGAAAGAAGAAGCCAGAGACTAGAGCAATAATCAGTCTTCAGCCGGAAGTCAGACTGAGGATGTAGCCCTATAGTAGGGAAGTAGGATGTGTTAGGAAAGATCAGCCCGAGAGAACTCTAACTCCGAAACAGAAGACTAGAGCCGCGTAGTGTTATTATAAGTTACAAGCCCGTACTGAGAAGGAGAAGCTACAGTTCTTCTTTACTTCGTGCCTATTACCTGTTATTCTCCGATCCGTGGGATGTTAGGAAGACAGAGAAGCCGGATTTAAGCCCAATTCCTCTTACCGCCTCTGATGTTGCTAGTCCCAGGGATTCTAGTAATCTTACTTACCGGCCCGGGGATTCTATTATAACACCCAATTGGGAATATCGAACTACCTTAACTCCAAATAAATCAAATCACCCTTGGCCTCTAGCCCCCGCCCTCAGTAAGTTCCTACGGAGAAGATCTGATAATTTCATCCCTTGTTTTTTCCCCCGACAGAGGAAAGATTGCTTTAGGAGTTGAATTACCTTTGGCATCAATGCCTATGTTTGCTCGGGGATTAAGAGTTTAGTTGGAATACGTAGCCCCTGAAATTAATGGAGAAAAGTACGTCGGATAGAATATAAATCCTACTATTGGTTGCTGACGAAGGGAGAAAAGGGAACCCTGTGCGACCAGATAAATAGGCTTATTATATCTATATTTTCCCTAAATTCCAATTATTGGGCTTCATATGTAGCCTCAGCATCTTCTCATTTGCAGGCTTGTCCTGGACTTGTAAATAGTGGCCTTTGCTTTGACCCGGCACGCTGCCTTGAATGATTGAAGGTTCACTTTCATTACGAAGTAAAGCTGACTTGCTTGGGGTTTGATTGGGTGCTTTCTTGCTAATTTATGGATTCCTTGTAAAGTCTAGCCTCCTTTCCTCAAAAAAGGAACTGGTGCTGGGCCGAAGTATACCTATTTGATTAAGCCTTGTTTTTGTATCTTCTTCTTTTCTTTTTCTGACGAATAAAATGAGGAAAAATCCACAAAGGCAAGTTCCATTTTAGGGGGAGTATTGGGATAAATAAAGGCCAAGGGCGGGGGTTGATGGGTTTTGCTCTGACCTTGAATAAGATGTAGCACTGACTTTACTTTAGGAATTCTTGAAACAAAGAATCCCCAGACTGTTTTGATAGATAGGATATGCCTCTAAGAAGCGGACAAAACTGACTTGCAAATCGAATATTGCGCCCAGCAACTAGGCCGACACGCAACCTTTTTTTTAATTCCAAACCAAACAAAAAGGAAAGAGCGGAAGGAGGGGCTTTAGCCCTTAGCCCTGAAAACAACCTTTTCGTAGTTCTTGCTGCTCAAAAATCAGGTTGATGAGGATATTCTGAGTTGAATTTGTTTCATCTGGGAAGGTGGTAGTATATATATAATACCCCCACGAGCAAGGGAAATGATTTTGCCCAAGGCTCAAAGCGATTGAGTGCTTGACTAAGTTAGTAGTAGGATTAAAGGCTGATGTGCCTCAGTGATGGCTTTACAAAGGAAATTGAAATGCAGACTCCCCGGGGTGGGACTGGGGACATGCACTGACACTCACTAACTATCTATCTATTTTCCTTTTGTCCAAGGAAAGCGGGACAATAGACCTGACCGGGTATGAATAAATTCATTTATTTTCATCTCTAAGAAATGTCTTCCAACGAGATAAATACGCAGGACCCTAAAGTACTAGAGTAAAGGAGCTAGAGAGAAGACTGGAGTGTTATGTTAAAGTGAAAATAATGAGGGGAGCAAAGGCTTCGCAATAAACAGATCTCACTAAAAAAAAACTTTCCCTCCCTTCCCTACATCGCTCTGCTTTGCGAGGGGGATGTTCTGGTAGAAATGTGTACCCTGGATCCATTCTTTCTTTTTCGTCACAGCGATCACAGATGGATGAGAAGACAGGAGTGAAAAACCAGGCAAATCCCTGTCCCAAAGGAACAAGCCTGTCATCCAGTGATGGATGAGACACCCTGATCAAAAAAAGGAGTATGAGCTTATGCTAGATCGATTTGGTACAATTCAAATTTCTGCGGTTGAATCTGATGTAAGTTCACCCTAGCGTGCCCGTATTCTTGCCTTTTTTGTCCTTGTCATTCGTTGGTCCAGTCCGTTAAGGGGGCATTCCCTTAGCTAGCAGGTTCGATTTCCTTTGCCTTGAGGAAGGCTCATTGTGAGTGATTCTTCTTCGACCAGGGATTCCTGTTCCTATTTTCCTATTTGAAGTAACTAGTCAAGTAGAAAGTCTCTCTTTCAGTACGTAGCAAGAAAATGATGTATATGATGTATATATAGTTAAGAGGCGAATCGCAGACTATTCTTACCGAGGAATAAAGGAGCTATTAGTGGGTCGGTAAGTCACTTCAACTTGTTTCGTTAGGAACCCTTAGTTCGGACCCCTACTATAGGCCCCCATGCGAAACTTTCCGGGCTCTTGATCGCAGCAACACACCTTCTTTACAACATAGCCTAAGCCAAACGAAATTTTCTTGTTTTCTTTATGTCGTATCTTTTTTTTGGTTTGGACCAATGTCCCATCCACCGCCCATACGAGTATGCTATTCGCGCTTCAAGCTATCTTATAGAGTTGAAATCATGGGCTTGAGCCTGGTATTTTTATAGATAAAGCAGCACAGGTGGGGAGGGAAGTAGAATAAAAGAATGCGTCTCAGGTGAGAGAAAGGCCATGTAATAGGGGCTGAGTGTGCCTAAGGTGCTTGAGCAGCGTAAGATTAAGTTGATAAAGAAAGAAGCAAGGCCTACAAAGCGATTGATCCAGTTCTTACTGATCAATAGAGAAAGGGGCAGGCCCCATATGTAACACATACAAATTATTGTGCCAGCTTTTTATGCTATCGCCTAAAGTTCTTTTCCAAGGTCTGGTGGAAAGGGAATCTTTGATTCCTAACTTAGGTTTTCTTTTCCGTATGTCCGTATAGGCAGCTCATCAATCTACTGATCGGATTAGCACACCAACTTGCCCAATTCTCGCCTGCGTTAGCAGAAGTAGAGATAGGATTTTTTTTAATTTATGTGATAATTACATAAACCGATATAACGGGAAAAAGGACAAAGGACTCAAAGAAAGCTTTCCTTTGAGACTCTATATTGTATTTAGGGACTATCTTCCATTCTAAAGAAGCTATCCTTTCTTGGGTCATCAGCTTGATAATCGCTGAACGTACAACTTGTGGTACGGACTCTTCTTCCTGCTGCTCACTGCGGATCGCCTCGCTTTTATGATTCTATTCTTCCACAGGGTGGAGAAGTAGGTCTTCTTAATCGGAATTGATTGCTTCATCAAGTTATTGATTATATACGTTGACCCACGTAAGGCCCTTCCTTTTTGTATAACTACAAATTTAAAAATATCTTGTCATCCCGCTAAAAAAATTGAAGAGAAGAATAGAATATGAGCCTAGAGGCACGGATTAAGAACTTAACTGAAGCGCTTGGCTCATCCGATATTCTTTAACATGAACTTGTCTTAGATTAGTACGCGTCGTCTGACGAATGGCATAGTCCAACACTTGTTGATGATCACCTACTTCCATCATGGGCTTTCACTCACGGTCATAAATAGGCATATCTCTCAAAGAGGACTCCCACTTAAGTAATACTCCAACACTCGCTTCTGGAACACACCTACAACTATTTCCTAAATGCTATGCTTTCTGGGCCGATAAAAGGAAAGAGAAAAGCAGGGATTGAAAGAACTAAAAGCGCACATGCATGAGATTGATGCCCTGATGGCAGGAAGACCAGCTTCGCTTCTTGAGCTTACTTGGTCACCAATAGCTTCTAGGGTGACAAATGTTCGAAGAACACCAAACCAATCTCGACAAAAGAAAGTATAGGAGCAAGTCTCTTCGCAAATTGGACAGGCTAGATAAGCCGTAACTATTCTCTTAAAAAATGAACGATGCTCTTCGATGCGCGAGTATACACCGAGTCTCCGTCTCTGTTCGGGTCTCTTCTTTCATGGCTATCTCGCTCTGGCTGTCGAGAAAGAAAAAGAGAATTAGCGCACCTTCGCCTCTTAACTCTTAGCAATGATCTCTGATCTGTCCAGTTCGATTTGAACCTAATCTTCATTCCCGGTCTGGGAAGAAGGAAGTAGAAAGAGAGAAGAGCGAAGTCGCTCTATTTTCTCGAGCAAGGTTCTTTGCTAGCTCGAGACAGCTTTGCGACTTGACCTGGATGACATTCAATATCATGTACCCATCTTCCCGGCTAATGGTATGCAATTTCCTATTTGAAAATTTAGATCAAGCTCGAGCGCTCCCGATCTCAAACTGAACTAGACCTTTTTGCATACCCACCCTTCTTTTATTAGCCTCATGATCAGCCGAAAAAAGAAAATAGGAATCTATCTTTCTGCCAATCAAGTGAAAGAAGCCCTCATGCCCACTCTCCTTTCACCCCCACAGCAAAGGGCCCTCTTGCCTCCCCTTATTTAAGGAGCTCTTTCTTTGTTAGTCAGTCAGCAGAAAATACTTGCTTTTCCTCTGTTTCTGTTAATGAAGTTTCGAAAGAAAGAATCAGTCTAACGAAGGAGCCCAAGTCCACTCCTATAAGTGGTTTCAAGGACAGTGACTTACACTGGGGGAAATGAAAAGTCTAACTTCAAAGTCAAATGCGTTAACAGAAATGAGAAGAAAGACTCTATTCATATTCATCCGAGACAGCTACTAGAGGCGGTCTATCTGATGAGCTTTCTTTCCTTTTTAGCCGCGTAAGGCCTGTGATCTCATCTCGACCCTTACCGATGTCATCTGTCTTGTTTGCAACTTGAGGTTCCCCTAAGCTTTCTTTTAGGAAGTGATTGTAGCTGGACTAGTGCCGAATCTCTTGTCTGTTGGAGGTGATTATTCTCTTTCTAGGTGGTATTTTTTAGGTGATTTTCTTGCGCCCTTCTCTCTCTGTTCCCGTCTTAGTTCTATGCTTCCTATACCGCATGCTCCAGTAAGAGATCAGTCTGCCTATGTGGATCGGCAGTGTGGTCTTTATAGTAATAGTTGTTGCGTTGCCAAGGCCTCTCCTCTCAATAAATAGGCTTTTTTCTTTTGGGAGATGGGAGAGCTCCACTCAACCAAAGGGGGGAAAGATCAAATGAAGCAAGCCCTCTTCTTCTTTCCTAAAGAAGAAGGAAAGTAGCCCTGATTCTATATCACATTCTTCAGAGAAAAGAACTGTCCTTCCCTGACCTACTTTGAGTCTCACTAACGTAGGGAAACTGGCCTGGCAAGGAGGCTAGAGGAAGGAAACTGCTCAAGTGAGCTTGAAGCAACAAGGGCAGTGGGTTCAGTTCCCACGCGGGGAAGAACGTTCATAAGTAGAGCTGCTCCTGCAGTTCCAGGGAGAGAATGTGTTTTCTAATCTGTTCTCAAAAGCAAGATGAGCTATGAGAAAGAGCAAGAACCCGGAGCGATTGGCCGAACTTACCCTAGCTCGAGCGACAGGGCGGTTGATCAAGGGATACCGGAAAGAGGCAAACAACAGAACCTCTGGGTTTGAAGCTATTCATGTCGGAGCGAGGGGGTCAGACTCTAGTCTAGAATCAAGCGGAGCGAATACATTCGATCTGGTAGTGATGCTGCGACTGCGGGCTTACTAAAATGGAGCCTTTGGTTCCCCATGTAAAAACCTTTCTCGGTGACAGATCTTATTGATAAGAAAGGCGTCAAGAGCACTAAAAAAAAACGTATATAATAGGGAGCTTGCTGGACAATTTTGACTGAAACCATGTTCATCTGGTCATCCGGCTCGACCCCTTCGGGGGACTTGGAATCGTTAGTGTACCATTTCAGCCTGGGTATGTAATGCATAAGTTCTGTATGTTCAAGGCTTTTGGTCGGCATGGGAATCCGATTTCGAATGGGTTTCACTCATAGCTGTAGGAGTGAAAAACCCTCCGTTCCTTGGGACAAATCTTTCTACGGGATGTTCCTTTCCTCGATCGGTCTTTCTTTCTTCTGTTTTCTCTTCTTTCTCCTTCAGTGCACAAGTGAAGTGCATTTTCTTGCTCGTCAAGTTCGGAATGGATCTTACGCCAGCGGGTTGACCATTTGGCTGCTTTTTCCGAATGCTTTCCTCGTACGAGGGATGGATTCTTCGCCTTACCTACATGCAGGTGAAGGGAAAATGTCCAAAAGTTCGGTCTCTGGCCCCTACCCCACCAATTGGATTTATATCCGGCTACTGAGTGAGCGTGCATTTGTCGAATTCGCCGCTGGGCTAAGAGGGGATTTAGAGGTTTGCTGAAATCGAGGTTGCTTGTAATACCTAAAGTTAAATTAAAGAACTCCTTGTCGGCATCCATGAGCCCCTACCAGCTAACGGACCACACCGGCCATACCGACATAAGATAAGCTGGGCTCCCCAAACTACGAACAAAAAACGACCTTTCATCATCTATCTAATAGATGAATGGGAACTATGCCTAAAGGCTGCTCTTACTCTTAGGGGGTCGACCAGTGCACATTGTTGGGGCTAGGCTAGGGGAGGCGTAAAGTCGAGGTCACATCTCTTCTTTCTTAGTGAAATAGTCGAATGGAGACTAATTTAAAAAGGTTTTCCCTTCTGCTCTACCTGTACCCATTTTCCTAACAAGGCCGGGCCTTCCGCGCATCATACCTTCCTTTCATAGATATCAAATTCAGAAGCGTGATGATGAGGTTGCTTGCAATAGGTTAGTCAGGCTGGCTTTATCTATCTTAATTTTCGGCGGGTCGTCTTGTCTTAACAAAAAAAAGACCAAGAGTACATTTGACTTTATGGTCACGCCAGTAGTACAATAACCTGAGGTAGTTCGCTTTATTGATGGGGTGGCTGAAAGGTTTACCTCGTTGACAGATCGTTATTTACCTTGGCTGTCCAGTATCCCCTGTGGAAAAGGGGATAACGTGGGAGACGGGAGACAAGATTTATAAGAAGTGGATTAAGACTTCGTCTTCTTTCCTACCTTCCAGTTTGAGTTCTCTGGCTTTGCGGCTCTGGTGAAGTTCACTCATGAAAAGGGGTGGCACATGTCACCAGGTGCTTTATGGCCAGAGCGCGTGAGGTATGCCTTTGTAATGATAATAGTGTTTTATGAGATCCAGCTCTTTGATTCAGGACCTGGGCCAAAGATACCCCAAAAACTGAGTTGCCCTATCTCTTTGGGCCTGGGGATTTGAGGGGGGAGGCGAGAGGAGGATATTCGCTATTTTTTAATTATGTAAAAGAGCGCATGTTGCGACCATCTATCTCATGATTGGTTGGCTCCTTCGAAGAATTTCGAAGTTCAATCAGGAAGGTCCTTTGCGTCAAGTAAAAGGCGCAAAGACAGATTATTTTCTTTCTTTGATTTGGCATCAGCGACGGATAGGTGAGGTGGCCCCTGTACTTCTTGTACTCACTCGCTGCCCATTCCCATTGGTTTGGGGAAGCAAGATAGTCCTCATGGGTTAACTGTAATCTAGCGGAAAACGTCTTTGACATGCCCCAGTTCCGGCTTGCGGATTGAGCTACGTTTATTTTATAAAGGTTGAGAGGAAGCAAAGGGCGGGTGTCCACTTGCTTTGGAGGAAGTCTTCAAACCCAAGAGCATGGGGGGACTTGGGCTGAGACATATTATTTCTCTGGACGAGGCACATCTTGGGAGATGGTGGTGGAGGTTGATCAATGAATCTCAACGCCTCTGAATCTCCATCTTCAAGGAGAAAGAAGGGTTGGTTGGCGGGTCACATTTTGAGACTTGGGGGGTTAAGAGAGAGGGCTTCTGGGTCTAACCTCTGGCTTGGATGGAGGGATGTTTTTGAAAGGTTTCTAAAGAAGGTTAGGTGGTGGGTGATGGGAAGTCTACCTTCTTCTGGCTGGACTTATGGAGCGGCGATACACAACTAGCAACCCGTTTCGCCAACCTTTGAAGGAGGTCCGATGACCCAACCCCTTCTACGTTGTGCTGGGCGGTCCCAAAGACTGACTTCGAATGGCAGGTTTCTCAATGCGAGATGGAACTGATAGGATGGGTTGGAACCCCTCAATCCATTTACGCGGGTGTGCACTTCACTCAAAAAAGAAGTGAATCCAGAAGTGACTTCGCTAGGCTAGCCTTGTTAGTGAAGATTTTTCCCCTCTAGCCAGGGGGAGCAGTCCAATCGTTATTCCTTCCTTCAACAAAAGCAGAATGGATACAAACCACCAAAGAACGAAAGTCAGTACCACCACTCCTACTCCAACTAGTAAAGCTAGCGCCTCGAACTAATCACATGCTAACTCCGGACTGATTCAAGGACCAAGACCTACTTTACGACAACAGATGCGGATGAACTAGCTTAGCTGCTCGGAGAAAGGCTTTCCTGGAAGAAAGTGGAAGACTACTTATAAGTAAAGATATGCTCGTCTTCCTTCCCCACCTGGAATAGGACTTTGCAGAGGATGAACTCACAAATCTCCAGGTCTGGGAAAAGCGCTAACCTAACTTGAATATTACTGCTAGCAATCAATCTTGTTGGGTGATTCTATGGTCTTTTTTTTAGCCTAAATCGAATATTGACTATTGCCATACAGAATGGTCGTAGAGTGATCTTATATTGATTTCTTTTTCCGATTGCTTCTTTTGCTTTGACATCCAAGACATGAACAAACAAAGGAAGGGGGAATAGCTCTATTCTTCCCATCTACTCAAGTCAGGGTGAGAGTCGAGTTCAGAGGAGCATCAGCCCACCAGCCCAAACAAAAAGGCCTTCTATGGCTAATTCCTCGCTTGGCGGATCTTCCTCTCCTATTAGCTGCTTACCTTGGCTTCGAGTTACCCTGGTCCTATCGAACCAGCTACTTCATGGATGGTGGCAAATCCTCAAAGAGAATTTCTTAATAGAACCCTCGCTGGATAAGAACTTTGAGTCAATGAATTAACGCCATTCTCCCTTTTTAGTCAGAAAGAGTGATGACAAAAGGTTTGATTATGAATCAATGCTGGCAAAGAATCCCCATAGCTGGGCGGTCATTTTGACTACACAGGACCC